TCACATCCATATCTCTAGAATTCGCTGTTGTACTATAGAAAGATAATTTAGTGGAACAAAGAATTTTAAAAAGACCTTCTATTTAGAACTCTGTCCATTTTTGTATTCGACATTTCAGTTATACAGAATAAAATACACCAAATATTTTAAGAATCCCATTCCCATTGACTAAAGAAAACTGTCATTTTTTTCATTTTCTATTAATTGGTCAAACTTGAGGAAAGACTACTCCCCTCCCAATTACATTTTTAAATTCGAATAAAACTAGTCATTAAATGAATTAATCTGTTAAAAGATACATGATTTGAGAAAAGAAATCTTAGTCATTTTTTTTAAGCCCTTTCCTTTCAATAATCAATAAATAGAAAAATAGATCTTATCTAATAAATCTTAGAAAAAATGTCAGATATTATAGCGTTTCCTATAAATATTTTTTAGAAAAATGGAAAAGAATGAAAAAATTTGATAATGAAACCCGTTAATGATTTGGAATAAACTAACAAAAAAGCGAGTTCTTATTGCATTAGTACAACCTTTTACCTTTGTTAATCCTATGAATCATATTGATTCATATCATAATCAAGTACTCTTTTTAATGTTTTAATGTAATTTTTTATCCTTACTTTATGAATCTAAAGTGATCGAATACTAATTAATAAATTTCATTTTTGGTATTAAAAAAAAATCCTAGTTAATAACTAAATATTCGCTTTATGAGCAAGTTGGTCATATCAGTTGCCCAACTGTAACTTTCTTTATTTGACTATTTGAAGGATTTTGGAAAGACTCAGAATAAGTAAGAATATATAAAATTCGAAAATTCTCTTTAAGTTAGTACATCTCTTGATTTTTTTTATTGACTCCTTTTGAAATTGAAAGGGGGTAGGATCTCGTAAATCGGAAATAATTAATTAAGAAAAAAACTTTTTTTATGGAACAGACATATCAATATGCGTGGATAATACCTTTTCTTCCACTTCCAGTTCCTATGTTAATAGGAGTGGGACTTATTCTTTTTCCATCGGCAACAAAAAGCCTTCGCCGTATGTGGGCTTTTCAAAGTGTTTTATTGTTAAGTATAGTCATTACTTTTTCGATCAATCTGTCTATTCAACAAATTTATGGCAGTTCTATCTATCAATATGTATGGTCTTGGACCATCAATAATGATTTTTCTTTAGAATTCGGTTACTTGATCGACCCACTTACTTCTATTATGTCAATATTAATCACTACTATTGGAATTATGGTTCTTGTTTATAGTGATAATTATATGTCTTATGATCAAGGATATTTAAGATTTTTCGCTTATATGAGTTTTTTCAGTACGTCTATGTTAGGATTAGTTACTAGTTCTAATTTGATACAAATTTATATTTTTTGGGAATTGGTCGGAATGTGTTCGTATCTATTAATAGGGTTTTGGTTCACACGGCCTGTTGCGGCAAATGCTTGCCAAAAGGCATTTGTAACTAATCGTGTTGGGGATTTTGGTTTATTATTGGGAATTTTAGGTTTTTATTGGATAACAGGGAGTTTCGAATTTCGAGATTTATTCAAAATATTCAATAACTTGATTTCTAATAATAATAATGAAGTCAATTTTTTATTTGTTACTTTGTGTGCCGGTCTTTTATTTGCCGGTGCGGTTGCTAAATCGGCACAATTTCCCCTTCATGTATGGTTGCCGGATGCCATGGAGGGGCCTACTCCTATTTCGGCTCTTATACATGCTGCTACTATGGTAGCCGCAGGCATTTTTCTTGTAGCTCGGCTTATTCCTCTTTTCATAGTCATCCCTCACATAATGAATTTCATCTCTTTGGTAGGAATAATAACAATATTATTCGGAGCTACTTTTGCCCTAGCTCAAAAAGACATTAAGAGAGGTTTAGCCTATTCCACAATGTCTCAATTAGGTTATATGATGTTAGCTCTGGGTATGGGGTCTTATCGAAGTGCTTTATTTCATTTGATTACTCATGCTTATTCGAAAGCATTGTTGTTTTTAGGATCCGGATCCGTTATTCATTCAATGGAAACTCTTGTTGGATATTCTCCAAATAAAAGTCAGAATATGGTTTTTATGGGAGGTTTAACAAAGCATGTTCCAATTACCAAAAAAGCCTTTTTAGTAGGTACACTTTCTCTTTGTGGTATTCCGCCTCTTGCTTGTTTTTGGTCCAAAGATGAAATTCTTAATGATACTTGGTTGTATTCACCAATTTTCGCAATAATACCTTGGTTTACAGCGGGATTAACCGCATTTTATATGTTTCGAATTTATTTACTTACTTTTGAAGGACATTTAAATGTTCATTTTCAAAATTACAGTGGTAAAAAAACTACCCCTTTCTATTCAATATCTCTATGGGGTAAAGAAAGGTCAAAAAGAATTACTAAAATTTTTCGTTTATTAGCGTTATTAACAATGAATAATCATGAGATTGCTTCTTTTTTTTCAAAAAAAACGTATCGAATTGATCAGAATGCAAGAAAC